ATGGGGTATTAGGCATCAAAATTTGGATCTTTGCGGAAGAGGAATAATAGGACCTTACTTGGCTTATCTTTAGTTTTGTTCTACCCACCCGGTAATAGAACAAAAAATTACAAATTCTTTCATCCTTTTTTTCTTAACTCAAAACAAAAACGAACAATTCTATAAGGTTGAATAAAAATTCGATTAATCATTTGATTTGATATAATTGCTATGCTTAGTGTGTGACTCGTTTATTTTTTTTTTAGGGTTAGGATTAAAAAAAAAAAAGACCAGCCCATAGTAGAATATGAACTAATAACTATAAAAAAAAACTAATAACCAACTCATCGTTTCGCATTATCTGGCTATAAAGAACCAGTCGAGATATGATATATTAGTCATATCAATGTAGCAACTGACATCTTTTTTGCATAACCAAACAACAAAAAAGAAAAACTAATCTGATTATGCGTTGTGAAGCAAGAAAAGTATGCGGATAAATGAAAGGAAAGGATGAGAGAAAGAGAGAAAAAGAATAGCAATGATATATGATTCCAATATGTAAGGTCTATGATTCATCTCATAAAGGAGAATGTAATAAAGCATTAATACGGATTGATATAAAGCATTAATATTGATTGATCCATAATTAGACAAATCTATTCATAGAAAAAAATCAAGAGCCCCGAGCCAATAAAGACTGAGAGGATTGACTCAAGAACAAATTTCGTTAGGGGCTCCGTTGTAGAGTTCAGACCTAACCATTAATCGAGAAGCGATGGGAACGACGGAACCCGTGAATACATAAGATTCTATTGAAAACGAATCTTAATGATTCATTGGGTAGGATGGCGGAACGAACCAGAGAAACCAATTCATTTATTCTGAAAGGCTATGTCATCAACTAATCCTACAAATGAATATTGAAAGAGTAACTATCCGCCCGCGAAAATCTTTCTTTTATTGGATTTATAAATTTTAGTCAATCCGATATGATAATAAAAGGCAAAAATAAGGATTCGTTATAACCTTATAACAAAATTACTTTATCTATACCCTTAACTCTAATTAACTCTAAAAAAAAATGATTTATAAATAGAATAGATGTTTAGTTATATATCAAAACAAGATATACAAAATTCTAATAGAATAGATAAAATTTCAAAGAATCTCATGATTCAGTATGTTGTTTCAGTATATTATTCATTAAATACATAGATATGTTTTTTAATCGTTTTATTCGCGAGGAGCTGGATGAGAAGAAACTCTCATGTCCAGTTCTGTAGTAGAGATGGAATTGATAAACAACCATCAACTATAACCCCAAAAGAACAAGATTCCGTAAACACCATAGAGGGAGAATGAAAGGAATGTCTTATCGAGGTAATCGTATTTGCTTCGGTAGATATGCTCTTCAAGCGCTTGAACCCGCTTGGATCACATCTCGACAAATAGAAGCAGGTCGGCGAGCAATGACACGAAATGCCCGCCGCGGTGGAAAAATATGGGTACGTATATTTCCAGACAAACCAGTTACAGTAAGACCTACAGAAACACGTATGGGTTCGGGGAAAGGATCTCCCGAATTTTGGGTAGCTGTTGTTAAACCTGGTAGAATACTTTATGAAATGAGCGGAGTAGCAGAAAATATAGCCAGAAAGGCTATTTCAATAGCGGCATCAAAAATGCCTATACGAACTCAATTCGTTATTTCGGGATAGGAATGTAGAACCAAAAGAAAGGTTTTTGGGGATAAAAAAAACAATTTCAGGTTTCCTTTTTTGTTTTGAACAAATAACATTTCTTTTTTTTTTTACTTTACTTCGCCCTTTGCATTGATTTAAAAAACAGATAAAAAAATGATTCAACCTCAAAGCCATTTAAATGTAGCGGATAACAGCGGAGCCCGAGAATTGATGTGTATTCGAATTATAGGAGCTAGTAATCGACGATACGCTCATATTGGTGACGTTATTGTTGCTGTAATCAAGGAAGCAGTACCAAATACACCTCTAGAAAGATCAGAAGTGATCAGAGCTGTAATTGTACGTACTTGTAAAGAACTCAAACGTGACAACGGTATGATAATACGATATGATGACAACGCTGCCGTTGTTATTGATCAAGAAGGAAATCCAAAAGGAACTCGCATTTTTGGAGCGATCGCCCGGGAATTAAGACAGTTAAATTTCACTAAAATAGTTTCATTAGCACCTGAAGTATTATAAGATGAAATTGTAATATAGTTACTGTAATATAGTTGTAGTATTTAAATGAAATCGATGAAATTTATTAGTAAATTTATATTTAATTTATTAGTAGATTGGTTGTGTCTCACGTATATGCCTTTAATAATTCATAAATTTTTAATAGTTCAGAAATACAAAATAAAGAAAAAGAGCATGTTGATTATATAAAAATTCGAGTACAACAATAATCTGGGTTTATCATGAATAAAGACACTATTGCCAACATAATAACCTCTATACGAAATGCTGACATGAATAAAAAAAGAACAGTTCGAATACCATCCACTAACATTAATGAAAACATTGTTAAAATCCTTTTAAGCGAAGGTTTTATTGAAAACATGAGGAAACATCAGGAAAGCAACAAAGATTTTTTGGTTTTAACCCTACGACATAGAAGGAATAGGAAAGGACCCTATAAAGCTGTTTTAAATTTAAAACGGATCAGTCGACCCGGTCTACGAATCTATTCTAACTACCAAAGAATTCCTAGAATTTTAGGCGGAATCGGGATTGTAATTCTTTCTACTTCTCGGGGTATAATGACAGACAAAGAAGCTCGACTAGAGAGAATCGGTGGAGAAATTTTGTGTTATATATGGTAATCCTTCTAATATCACCCCTCCTATATTAGTATTAGTTGATACCTCAAGAAATTTTACCGGGCCTGAAAGAAAAAAGGGATTCATGAGGTTTTTATTACTGAATCATTTCCCAATGGTATAATTCTGGATTCGTTTAGATAATGAAAATAGGATTCTATGTTATGTTTCAGGAACGATTAGATGTATTTTTTTTATACGTATACGACCCGAAAATCGAGTAAAAATGGAGGCAAGTCGTTATGATTCAACCGGAGGGCGTATAATTTATAGACTCCGAAACAAAGATTCAAACTATTAAGGGGTTTTTTCAACTTACACATTCATTTCGAGGGTATACAACTCGAAGTTCAAAATTTCAAGAAACTTATTTTCTTCCAAAAAAGAGATTCAGAATTAAGTTAAGGAATGACAAATATGAAAATAAGAGCCTCCGTGCGTAAAATTTGTGAAAAATGCCGACTGATCCGTAGGCGAGGACGAATTATAGTAATTTGTTCCAACCCGAGACATAAACAAAGACAAGGATAATCTTTCTCAAATAAAAAAAGACTCTCTAAATCGAAAGGACTCGATGTACAAATAAATAAAAAAAAGATCTGTTTTGACATGAAATGGATATATCCATATATCTCTGACTTATATTTATGAGATGATAAAATATGGCAAAACCTACACCAAGAACTGGTTCACGTAAGAATCGACGTATTGGTTCACGTAAAAACGCGCGTAGAATACCAAAGGGAGTTATTCATGTTCAAGCAAGTTTCAACAATACTATTGTGACTATTACAGATGTCCGGGGTCGGGTAATTTCTTGGTCCTCCGCCGGTACTTGTGGATTCAAGGGTACTAGAAGAGGGACGCCATTTGCCGCTCAAACCGCAGCAGGAAAGGCTATTCGGACAGTAGTGGATCAAGGTATGCAACGAGCGGAAGTCATGATAAAAGGCCCGGGTCTCGGAAGAGATGCGGCATTAAGAGCTATTCGTAGAAGTGGTATACTATTAAGTTTCATACGAGATGTAACCCCTATGCCACATAATGGCTGTAGACCCCCTAAAAAAAGACGTGTGTAAAAATAAACATTGAAGATATTTCAAGAGAAATAAATAATTCAATGATTTGATCAAATAATATTACTATGGTTCACGAGAAAATAAAAGTATCTACTCGAACGCTGCAGTGGAAGTGTGTTGAATCAAGAGTAGACAGTAAGCGTCTTTATTATGGACGCTTTATTCTGGCTCCACTTAAGAAGGGTCAAGCTGATACAATAGGCATTGCAATGCGAAGAGCTTTGCTTGGAGAAATAGAAGGAACATGTATCACACGCGCAAAATCTGAGAAAATACCACATGAATATTCTACCATAGTAGGTATCCAAGAATCCGTACATGAAATTTTAATGAATTTGAAAGAAATTATATTGAGAAGTAATTTTTATGGAACTCGTGATGCGTCTATTTTCGTCAAAGGTCCCGGCTATGTAACTGCTCAAGACATCGTCTTACCACCCTCGGTGGAAATCGTTGATAATACACAGCATATAGCAAGCCTAACGGAACCAGTTCATTTGTGTATTGAATTACAAATTGAGAGACATCGCGGATATCAGATAAAAACGCCGAAAAACTTTCAAGATGGAAGTTATCCTATAGATGCTGTATTCATGCCTGTTCGAAATGCCAATCATAGTATTCATTCTTATGCGAATGGAAATGAAAAACAAGAGATACTATTTCTTGAAATATGGACAAACGGAAGTTTAACTCCTAAAGACGCACTTCATGAGGCCTCCCGGAATTTGATTGATTTATTTATTCCTTTTTTACATGCAGAAGAAGAAAACTTACATTTAGAAAACAATCAACGCAAAGTTACTTTACCCCCCTTTACTTTTCATGATAGATTGGCTAAACCCAGGAAAAATAAAAAAGAAATAGCATTGAAATATATTTTTATTGACCAATCAGAATTGCCCCCCAGGGTCTATAATTGCCTAAAAAGGTCGAATATACATACATTATTAGACCTTTTGAATAACAGTCAAGAAGACCTTATGAAAATGAAACATTTTCGCATAGAAGATATAAAACATATATTGGACATTCTAGAAATAGAAAAGCACTTCGCATAAATTTGAATGGATTATTTTCTTTTTTTTCTT